CGAAGGGGGAAAGCTTGCTGTAGCCCTATTTTAGTAGACTAGGCTTGGTAAGCGTAAGCTATTTAAGTAGGCTCGCTTCTAATCTAAGTAGGCTCGAGAAGGGTAGGCTCGCTGCTTCGCTCAGCAGAAGAGTACGCGCGCTAGCGCGGCTCGCTTCTTCAAGCTCCGCTCGCTGCTTTTCAGCCAGCAAGCTTCAAAACGTATGAGCGCGTTTTACTAATAGGCTTTTCAGCAGCCAGCAAGCAACGGCTTTTCAGCCGTTGCTTGCTGGCTTCAAAGCTTATTACTAAGGTAAAATGCGCTAGCGCCTGAATTGATAGTCGTTTTTCAGCTGAAAAACGAGCTTCAAAAGAAGGCGGCGTTAGCAGCTGAAAAACGTGAGCGCTCCTGCGCGAGACTTTGCTGGCTCGCTTCGTGAAGCTCCGCTCGTTGCTTTCTTTACCTTACTACATAGGGGGCGTCTCTTGCTGGCTAGCGCGCGTAGGCTTTTTTGAAGAGCAAGCAACGGCTTTGAAGCTAGCCGTTGCGCTTTTCAAAGGCCCCCTTTAGGGCCCAGGCCCCTGACTCCATAGCCCTAACTAAAGTGAAAGTGACTCCATAGCCCTAACTAAAGGGGGGCGCTTCACGTTTTGAAGCTGCTTGCTGCTCGCTCAGTGTCAGTAGAAGGGAAGAAAACATGGTCACTCCTTTTAGGAACATGGCTCGTCTCTCGTTACGTTATGCACTTCACTCGCTGCTCGCTGGCTCGTTCATTCACTTGCTCATGAACTCGCTGCTTCGCCAGAAGCGACTAGTCGCCTCCTTTCCTCCGCCGAAAGATGCTTAGCCAGAAGCGACGAAGGAGGGGGGCTGGGGAAGAAGGCCGACGACTACATGAGGGGGAAGCTGTCGTAGAAGCTTTGCCCCTTGCTTTACAGAGATTGTTATGAACTGACTAAATGACTAGATTCTCCCGGAACGCTAGCTAAGCGTCTTTGATTAGTTCCCTTCAATCAAATCAATAAGAACGAACGCCGCCCTCCTTCTTATTCAGGAACCATTGAGGGGGGCCTCGGCCGGGGAAGGGGAGAGTGGCCGAGTGGTCAAAAGCGACAGACTGTAAATCTGTTGAAGGTTTTCTACGTAGGTTCGAATCCTGCCTCTCCCACTTGTTGTAGACTTAAGAGAAGAGAAAGGAGGCATTCGTCAGCGTAGGAAGGCCAACCGAGCGAAGCTCTTTCTTTTTTGTGGCCGTGCCGTGAAGTGAAATTGTATCGTATGTTAGTTAGAGAGGTTGGCGAACTACTACGATCTATAGATTCCCCATCTATATCCAATCCCAACGAGAATAGAAGCGAGTCGCTTCCGGCTTGGCTTGTAGTCGTAGTCTTTTAGTCTCTGTAGTCGGCATTCCTACACGCACGCGCCCGCCAGAATGCCTCCGTCGGTTCGGGACGAAGCCAAGCCGATACATACGATAGGCGAAGGAAGCGCCCCCCCCCCTTTCATAGCGCCTGGGGAACGCGACGTTTGATCGAGGAGTGGAGAGGAGAGGTGGAAGAAAAGGCTCGGGATGGATTTAGGAGTCTTTGTGCGAGCCGTATGCGGTGAGAGTCGCACGTACGGTAACGAGGGGGGTTCGCGTCTATACGTGTAGTGTGGTGGTTGGGCCTACCCACCCTATTTGTTCCATGATCTATGGGTCTACTGGAGCTACCCACTTCGATCAATTAGCCAAGATTTTGACCGGATACGAAATCACTGGTGCTCGATCTAGTGGTATTTTTATGGGGATTCTATCTATCGCTGTAGGATCCCTATTCAAGATCACTGCAGTTCCTCTTCGGGCGGCTGTAGGACGGACGGCCGCCTATAGGTGGTAGGGTAGGGTGGGTGGTACCGCTCAGATTGCGGCCAATCTTCCTAACCGCGCGCGGGCCGGGCTTAGAGCGCGTGAAACTCATCACTACCTCGTAAGGGCGTTGAGACCATAGCATGTTACACGAAAGCGCCGCTTTCTCTGGAGTGTTGTCACACAGCTGCCCGCCTAGAAGAGCCACTCGCTCTGTAGTGTTGTCACACAAGATAAGCACGCCGCCCGCCTGCTGGCCGGGCGAATCGAAGTGATCTTCCGGTCAACTGTCCATCCAGTCGACGTGCAAAAAACACAGTGGAATCACGCAACGCACGCTGCTGGTGTGCTTCCTGCCCACGAGGAAAGCAAGAAGAGCGACGACGGTTCAGTTCAGATTTGACTGTTTGCAGCATGGGAGCTGATTACCCAAAAAATCCCTGGGAACAATGAAAAAAAAAAAGAGATCTCGGTAACGAAAACTATAGGGGGCTGTATTGGCGAGATCCAACGGTGAACAGCAGCCCAAAAGAAAAACCGCCTGGAAGTCCGAGGACCTTTAGTACCGTACCCTACCCCCGAACCAGCAGCCTTCGCGCCAAGCAAGACCGCCCTTGTCCCTTTCCTTTCTCCATTCAGCCTCCTTCTTTGCTTTGTTCCAATAGAGTCTAAGGCAAAGCTAAAGTGGTTCGTATGCCTACCGTCACCTACTTGACGAAAGGGAACGAACTTCGTTTCGTTTCCGGGGATTGGATTCAGTGTTTATCAGCGTCACTCCTTCCTTTTGATTATGTCGTGACGCTTTGGTTACCGTCTTCCGCTTCCGAGGGTGACTTCAACGGTTGGGGACTTGGTCGCCTGTATGATAGGGGCTTTCGCTTCCAAAGGCGACCCTCTCGAGTTTCCGGCTCTTTCCGTCATTGAAGTAGCCTTTCGTCGCCCTACCCTAAGAAAGAAGTCACTATCAAACAGCTCGCCCTACTGAAGGTGCGCTCCGCCCGGTTACTAATGAATTGGTTTGCGACTGCCTTTTGAATATGAGTAGGGCTCCTATTGACTAAAGGTTCTTCGGTTTCCTTTAGAATGAAAGTCGCTATGAAGCCCCTACTACTTTGATTCAAAAGGCGAACAGCTCCCTCCCTTATAGTCGTATGGGGTGGGGTGCTTGTGGGAAGCTGCCTTGGATATTAGGAATTCCTCAAACAAAAAAAGGCAAAGTCCGGTATTTGACGAAGATCTTTCTATAAATAGATAGGAATGAGTGTTCGATATAGGTAGGGGATAGGATCCATCTGCTCTCTCTCTCTAAATGTATGTATTTCTTAAAAAAAATGTATAGAGCAGATATAACGATATAAAAGAAAATCGGGAGATGATAAAGGATACATAGACATCTAAAGGGATGTCTATTCTCTTCCTCTTGTTGATTTTAGAGAAAAAAAAAAAGAGATCTCGTTCATCTATCTCTTGTCTATCTATCCATTGATTCTATCTATGAATCAAGTCAAAAGAGTTCGTTTGTTTTTGGGTTCCCCGAATGGATTGGATCGTTTCTGCCAACGAAATGAACGCGGAGCCCGTTCCGAATGCTTATCCGATCCGGAAGTTCTAGCGAAGAGAATAAGATGCTGCTCCCCCTCCCTCTGTCTTTTCCCGCTTTGCTAATCTTCCCCTCTAACGCGGGCCGGGCGCGGGAGGAAGAAACCTAAGAGAAGACGCTCTTCTCTTAGGTCCTTTTTTTCAGTGCAACACAGGAAAGCGCCCTCTTTTTGTCATCCCTGCAGCTCCCCAGAGGCTTTTTTGGTATTGAACGCATGGCGTAGCTAGGACCCTTCCAATCATGTTTGAGCCTATGTTCAAACCAAACCCACCCCATAGCGAAAGAATGCCCGCCGACGTTCAGATAAGGGAATGCTTCCCCCAACCACTAAAGGAAAGGCTCGACGAAGGGAGGGAGATGCGGCGGGGGAAGGAAAACGCTTTCGGAGATCGAGATGTCGATTTTCATCGAAAACGAAGAAGGCCGAGGATGGCCTACGGTGCGTGTTATCTGAAGGGCGAAGAGAACACGCTTTTTCGACCGCGGTGGTATGATTGCCGGGCCCTCTCCTCGTTCCGCCCGCTGGCCTATTGGGATAGCAGCCTTCGGGCTTTGCCTGCCCTTTCTAATAAAGAATTCCGGCTCGGCCCGGTAAAGCGCTGGCAACAACAGAAAGGAAGGGGTCCATGTAGCTGCTGCGCCCGCCCACTGAGCAGCAGGTTCGGCATCTACTACAAAAGAGAGAATCCACTTCAGATAACCACGCCTCTGCTAGGCAGCGTGTGGAATGGCCGAGAGCGGACCTTTTTGGATATATAATCCAAGTCGAGAGTGGAGTTACGGGAACAGCCGTCTGATGGAAAACAACTTTCACGTTCGGTTCAGAGAGCACTTTTTTCGTTGAGAATTCCTCGTTCCCTTTCGTGTGAATTCCCCAGCGGCGAATTAACAACTTGTGGGGCCCTATCTATTCCATCTCTCGAGCCCCGAAGAAAACCCCCCTCCCCTTCGGACTCCATATCTCTTTTGACTCTATATATGCGGGCACCTGATATCTATGAGGGTTCACCCACCCCGGTTACAGCATTCCTTTCTATTGCGCCTAAAATCTCTATTTCTGCAAATATGTCACGTGTTTCTATTTATGGTTCCTATGGAGCTACATTGCAACAAATCTTCTTTTTCTGCAGCATTGCTTCTATGATCTTAGGAGCACTGGCCGCCATGGCCCAAACGAAAGTCAAAAGACCTCTAGCTCATAGTTCGATTGGACATGTAGGTTATATTCGTACTGGTTTCTCATGTGGAACCATAGAAGGAATTCAATCACTACTAATTGGTATCTTTATTTATGCATCAATGACGATAGATGCATTCGCCATAGTTCCAGCATTACGGCAAACCCGTGTCAAATATATAGCGGATTTGGGCGCTCTAGCCAAAACGAATCCTATTTCGGCTATTACCTTCTCCATTACTATGTTCTCATACGCAGGAATACCCCCGTTAGCCGGCTTTCGTAGCAAATTCTATTTGTTCTTCGCCGCTTTGGGTTGTGGGGCTTACTTCCTAGCCCCAGTGGGAGTAGTGACTAGCGTTATAGGTCGTTGGGCGGCCGGAAGGTTGCCATGAGTAAGTCAGTTTGGGAGACCGAAGGCAGTTCTCCGTGCACCGGACACGTAGCTTACCGAATCAGTTGCGACACGGATGGGAATGCATGCTACGAAAGAAAGGGTCGAGTCTGATACATCAACCGTCTACTCAATATCCTTGTACGAGTCCACAATCACTACACGAGATGAACCTGGGTTTGGTGAATTTCAGTTGGCCTTAGGTGTAATAGGACTCCCAGTTACTGCGCGCGATCGTATACTGAGGTGCTCCCCGCCGGTTGTTGGAACGACGCGAGCCGGGCCGGGCCTCGATTCAGAAAGATGAAGGGAAAGAGGTTACTAATTCCCCATCTCATTGGGGGCGGAAAACGAATCGACATCTCGATGTGATACAGCCCTTTCTATTTTAGTTGGGAAAGAACGGCGAAGTCCATCCGAACCGTCCAATGAAGAATAAGAGGAGAGCAAAGCGCCAATGGCGCGCGAAGCGCATGCGGAACGGGCACGGAGAAAAAAGTGTGGAGGAGAAGCAGCCGAGCTCATTCCCTTCGCTTCCTGGGCCCAAAGCAGTGCAGTGTTTCCTGGCCAAATCAAGGATTTGGGGCTTCTTGCTACATATAAATAAATATATATATTTAGTCATCTATATTCATAGAAAGATAGATCCATCCATCTATCCTATCCGATTTAGATTTTGATATCTAAAAAAGAATCGATTTCATTCAACGTTTGATTCAAAGAACTGCGCTTAGCCCCCCCCCGAGAGCCCCCCCTGGCTCTGCTGCAATGGATGGCAGAGGGTCCGTAGTACCCGAAGCACTGGAGTGATCCAGTAGCCGGGAAGGGGCCTAGAAGTGCCTACTACTACACCACACTACACTTGGCTCTACACATTTACAGAGCTAACCCCTGTCCAGTGTCTGGCAGAGCTAAGGGGGGCTTCAATCCTTACTCCTTATCCCCATCTCAGCCCAGGCTAATGGGGCCGTCACTTATTCAGGGGGGAGAGTGGAGCCTCGAGAAGCACTGTTGAGAGGAAGATCCTTGGCCCCTCTTCATTCTCTACAGGGGTCTCTGCCCACATGGAAGCGGGGCAGAGATGGAAGAGATCGAACACGGGAATAAGAAGCAAGCTCGCCTTCCTTTTTGATCATTTTGATAGAGGGGGATGGAGAAAGTGGACAAAACAGACTCCAATTTCCCAGTCGAAAAGATGGGTTCCCTTTTCGTCTCGACAAAAAAGAAGAATCTTGAAAACGCTTCTAACCCCCTTCGTAGAGCCGTGTATTGTAAGTGATCCGAACCTGCCCGGAGCGAGCCCCCCTGAGAGGCAAGTGAAGTTGGTGAGCCGTATGATGGGCAACTATCTCCTGCGGTTCGGAGAGGACTCAGCTGTTAGTTAGTACCCCCTGGGTTTCGGGGTGGGCCCTTTCACTCTATTTTATTATATACGCTTAGCGAAAAGAATGTTTTTTGATACACCGCGGACATGGATTCTATATGAACCAATGGATCGTGACAAGTCGTTACTACTAGCAATGACTTCCTCTTTCATTACTTCATCCTTTCCATATCCCTCTCCCTTGTTCTCAGTGACTCATCAAATGGCACTCAGTTCATATCTGTAAGTTCGATCATTGACAAGGTTCAAAGAAAGGGTGGGCCATTGATAAAGAATCAATTCCAAACCCCTTATCTAGTATAAGGCCCTAAAGCAGATGCGGGCCTCCGCTTTTTTCTTTTCATTAATGAAACCTGCCAGTTATTATGGACTCAAATTCAAAGGAAAAAAATGGAGGATTATTCTGGCGTTTGCCTCTTTGTTCACAATCAAAAATAGACGTGGGTGGCCTGTGGTGGTTCTTACAATGTTCGTTCAATCAAGCAGCATTCTTCTTTTTCTTAACTTAAGGAGAGGGAGGAGACAGACGTCGGGACCTATGAACGGAACAACACAACAAACATGATGAAATTCAGGAGGCGTCGGAGGAAGGACTGACGAACTACTTACTTGTGTTTGGTTAACTACTTGACTTACTTGGGGTTCTTTCTCGTAAGTGGTACACCTACACCCTGCACGCACACTCACTATATCTATATACGTATACGTTGATAGCCTTTCGGCCCTTCGCGTCAGTAAGCCCCTCTCTCTCTCTACTACATACAGTTGTTTCAGGCCGAACAATAGCGACGGTATTAGGCCCGGATCCGATTATTGTTCGGGTACGAAGCTACGCTATTCAAAGCATCGAGCGAGAGTGAGGTTGTCCAGTTCAAGAACCAATGCAAGCAACCCCGAAGCGCATAGAAGGGATAATAGTTGACTGGGAACTTCTGTAGTTCTTTCTGCGTCCACCGTTCCACATTCCGACGACGCCTCCCGTTCTTTCCTCTCTGAGCGACGAATTGGCTGTTTACAAACAAGCATTCAAGAAAGCAATATGAAAATCTTCTGTTCTTAACTTGATAGACCGGGTGAGCCATGAACATGAGCTATAGGGGTGACGAAAAGAGAGAAGCGTTATGAGGATTGGATTGGGGAGTTTAGAAAAAGGCTCCGAAGGTGCCAAGAGCTGTTGAAGAATAAGGTCTTCTATTTGAGTTGAGAACCGGAATAAGAAGTGACGGTAAGTATAAGTATACGAGTTGATAACAGAACAAAGAACCCCAACCGTCATAGAGGAATCAATACGGTTGGTGTCATTTCAAATGTTGTTTTCTTTTCACACTATCGAAATGCGAGTTTCAGTGAGCCCACATTTCGATCAGAGAGAGCCCTGGATGCCCTGGGTCGTAAGACAGGAAAGGAAAGTGGTTCGGAAAGGCCCCCTCTTCATAAGCCAAAGGCCTAAGACTACTACTACGAGTATAGTAAGAAGTAATAAAGACGACCCTAAGATCCTAATTTGTTTTGCTGTTCATCGGTTGGTTCATCGACTCCGCGCGCGAGGTGTAGCGCAGTCTGGTCAGCGCATCTGTTTTGGGTACAGAGGGCCATAGGTTCGAATCCTGTCACCTTGATGTGAGCTGAAGTCAGCTAAGACTCAAATCTTAAATCTATACAATATGAAAAAAATCCATCGACCGTTACCACCTCATCTTACTCTTTATATGTCACAGCTCACTTCGACGTTTCCAATTTCCCATAGAATCTCCGGGGCTTTCCTCGCCACTATGGTCTTGTTTAGTCCTTTTCTTTGTCCGAAAATGGGTTTGATTAGCTTGACCTATGAGAATTTCTACCAATCCTCGTCTAATTCATCGAAGTTCATCCCAAGCTCAGTCGGTCTTACTGCCTTTTCCCTTGCCTATCATCTTTTTCATGGAGTTCGTCATTTATTGCCAGATTTTGGTCATTTATTGCTGGATGTTCGTAAAAAAATGCTGGATTTTTAATCTTTTTTTTATAGTGCTTTTTGTCGAATCAGATTTTTGAGAATTGCCAGATTTTCTCTTAGAATATTCTTCTTATTATTTCTCATTTTTCGCACAGGTTGTGCTTTGATAGCTCTCTGCTTGAAAGCCTTTGCCATACCTGTAGCTTATGCAAACATCGAGTTATTGGCCTTCTATCTCAGTCTTCCCGGACAAGACCCGGAATGGGTTCGATATGTGTGGGATGATCTCGTAAACAACACTAGACCAGAGGACCTACGGCGTAAAGTCGCGCATTTGATTTCCATCGAACAAGCCTGCTCCACGAGAACACAAATACAAAGCCTTGTTGGCGTGCTTAGCGCTAGAAATGGCTATCCGGTGCCCCAAGATTGCATAGATTTGAGTGTTATGAAGATCATCGGGAGATATGATTGTGAATTCGACCGGCGCAAGCTGGGAAGTCTTTTAGAATCTCTTGCCATACACAAGACCGAGTCTCCATTTTTTCGAGAAGTATGGCAATCTGACGGAGACTTTCTAAGACAAATGAGTAGATGGCACCTACTAGAGCTAGAGCGCCTGCGCAGATAACACAAGGAACAACTTACTTTATATGGTCTTAACTTAAGCAAGCAGTGGTTGGAAGAGGCTATCAGGAATATGGGCTTTGCTCTAACCGAAGCTATTGCATCGTTTGCCCCAATGATGGCGTCTCTGATCTCATCCGTATTCCGATCGAGAAAGGAGGTTTCAATTTCATTCTTAATAGGCCTCTCTTTCTAATAAGGAAGTGGAGGCAGGCCCAGCTTCAAAACTTATTACGTCAAAGGCGCGCGCATACGTTTTTCAGCTGGGTACGATCTAAAACGATTCCACATTCAAGAAAGAACCGGACCTTCAACCTTTACTAAAATCTAATGAACTTTAATGAACCGGTAGACGGTTCATGACCGGACTATGGTCAACGACACTACTGACTATACCGTGTCTCTCAGTAAGGAGGGTCCTCTCTTCGAAGAGCGGTGACCACGGGGGTTTTCCTCGATCAATCCCATGCCTTTACTCGATCAATCTCGAGGCTAAACAAAAAAGTCTCACACAACGAGCGTGATGTGAGCAGCAGCATTTTGACCGACTGATGAATATGAAGGAGTTTCAAGGTATTCCTACCTTTTCGATTATTCCCCGTTCCTATCCTCTTTCTTTTTTAGAACGAGTCGCATTGGCATTCTTTTGATTTTCAAAGATGTGGGAGCGCCGTATAACGTTTCAGAAGAAGAACTGGATGAGATGAGAGCTTCTATGCTGGAGGCCAGTTACGTCTTGTCGCCGTTGAGGCTCGTGGTGTTGCCGAAGGGTTTTGAGAAAACCAAATCGTCTTGGTTACGAAAGACCCGGACAAGCCGACTCCTATTAATGCCGTTCTACGTTTCGAGGATAAGGATTTTCTCGTAGCAGCTGCAATTGCACGTGTTCTAAATACTACGTTGGACTCCGCCTTTTCTGAGAATGATTATGGCTTTAGGAAAGATCGCACGAAAGCCACCTCCTTTATACAAAAGGTGCGGAATTTTGGTCCTGTCGAGGTACTCATACACGTCAACTTGAATCCAAGTTTTCATACAGTCAATCGTGACCGTCTTCTGTCTAAGTTGCGTTTTTTTACAGGTGACCCCGACATTCTGAATCTCGTTCAGTCTTTTCTCCATCTTCCCATTTTAGATCAAAATGGAAATGACTGGTCTAGGGAATCGGGCATAGCGCCGGTGGGCTTTCTGCCATTTGTTCTTTTGAATTTCTTCCTGGATGACTTCGATAGGCAAATCTCGAGTCGTCTGCCCTCTTCTTGCTGGTACGGTAGATTTTTATCTGATTGTATCATAGCTCCTCCGAAGGGAAGCACAATTGATGATATCAAGCAAATGATATTCATACTAGAGGGTCTTTTACAAAACCTTAGCCTCGAGGCTAAGCTGATCTTTTTGGTTCCAGGCGGTACACCCATCCCCATTAGATGTATGGAGATGCTTTTATCTGTGGATGAGGAAGGTAGAATACATTCTGTTGAGAGGAGTCCGTAAGATGAAGATGAAGATTTCCATATTATAATAATATTCCAAATTCTTCTATGCTGATCTGAGATGTTTATTTTGATTTTCTGTTTTTGATGATACTGGTTAATAGATAGTCACTTTTCATTGAAATATACTTGGAATTTGGTGTTAAAGTGAGAACTGCGAGAAACCAACCAACCTATGGTGTACCGGTTGCCAATAGCAGCGCCGGGCAGCTAAGTTGGTATGGATTTCCTGCGGCGCAGCAGGAAATCCTTCTCTATATGATATGACGTTCTCGTACAAACAAGGTTTCTTCTTTTTTTTGATTGAACACCTCGATAGGTGAGCGGTGGCACCGCGTAGTGCACAAAGCCTTCTCATACTAAATTATTGCCATTCTTATAATAATAAAGAAGCAAGACCATAGATTTTCTTATTTTCCTTGCACCGGCTCTGACTGGTTAATCAGAGACCGATGCTATTGCCCAGCACAGGTACCCCCTTACTTAGTAGATATAGTTATTAGGTCCGGTATAATTGATGCTGGGAAAAGGCGCTCAGGTGCGCTTACAGTCTTATGTTAGTTCAGCTGCATATCTGCAGAGGAACGGCATGCAAGGCTTCATTCTATTATAACCTTGGGAGCCGCACGTGCATCAACCGCAGCCTCTTCGGTCGTTACTATCCCACCTAACCACTGGTGAGATTTTAACCACAGGCGCGTTGTCACAACTGTGATATTATGATGCACTCCCAATGCCTCCAAAGGCAGAGGTGCCCGTTTACTTCGAATTAAATCATAACACCGGAACATACGACCATATTTAAAAGATTTTTATAATGGGTCTTTACGGTCCGGTCGAAATACAACGGCGGGAGGATCCAAAAGATCACGAGCCGTGATAGAGTAATCATAACTAGCTCGAATATGCCATTGAGAATACGATAGACATGATTGAAGCCAATACTTAAGCATTAATGCCTCAGCTAGCATAGTCACGTCATCACCATACTGATTCAAAAGGCTATTAGCTACTTGTTCTAAATAAGCCCAATCCTCAGCACAGGACTCCCAAAGCATAAACCTTACCATTCCCATTTGGTACGGGCTAACAGATTTATATTCTGGAAAGCCAAGCCAAATTTCGAACGGTAAAGGAAGAATCCCCCCGGGGGAGTATGCTACAAGAATGTGGCGGAACCAATGTCGGTTATAGTTAGGGTTAATGTGTTCCGGGAGAGAAGAATCTCTTCTGTATCCCGCACCTCTCATACGAAGAGAAGTACGAACACAAGTAACACCCGCGCTCTGACACACAGCGTTCCAAGCCACACTATGGGAAACTGCCTTTAACATTCTACCTTTAATAGGCGACAGATCCCGATCCTGAATTCGGAATTTCTTCGCGAACTCAAGACCTCGAAGTCAGAGATTTCGGAAGCGAAATATCTACTCCTAACAAGGACATAGACTCCTTATAAGCCTCTGCCACACGGGGATCCCCGATGACAATATCGTCACCGAGGAGAGCATAGTCAAGAAAGACTCTACCAGGATAGACTTTATCTGCAGAATACCATACGAGAAAGTGATGGCATAATGCAAACAATGCCCAAGAAGACAAGTAACCAAGAGGTTGACCTGTTGCGAATTTTACAAGACGGTTGCAACGAGCTTTTCGGCTCGTCGGGGCCTGGAATGCATTTACTCCAAGACCCGAAACAACCCATGCAAAAGCCGTAACGCTATTAAACAAGGTCTCAATCAACTTCCATTGTATCTGTAACTGACTTCTATCCGTTGCAGATGACAAGTCAAAACTAAATAGAGAACGCAATTTTGACAACCTATCAAGTGGCTTAGTCTGATTGTAAGTTCCATCTGTTGGAATCCTACGTAAAACAGACATACACCAATCATGAGCAGGCCGCAAAAGAGCTTGTTTAAGAGCTGACGGAATCGCAAAGACCTTGAAATTGAAAATGCTTTTCCAGCGCCCTCTTCCTTGAAGGCAAGCCTTCCGGGTGCATACTTCGTCAGTATCTCCTCATCAGTGAGTCTGTCATGTGCCCGAACCTTCTCAAAGCAAGACTTCATTGAGAAGACTAACAATTCGGACAGAATGGCAGCAGAACGACAAAATTGAGAACCTAGATCTTGTACAGTAGAGTACATAGACCATGGAAAGTTCACATCGTCAGGGTCATCCCTCCGGGAGGACCACCCGATCTGGTGCGAAGAAACAGAACAGTGGGGTAATATACCCCACTGCCCAATCTAGAAAACCTGGTTGGAACGGCCAAAGGTTCCCGGCAGCTCTTTGGGTTTTATCCCGACGTTGGTGCCTGCAGTGTCATCCGATCCCACATAGCGACTGAGAATATATCCCAGATCATTCTGTGGAAAGGGGTGTTCCCCTTGGGAGTAGAAATGAATCTGTTCCCTTGGGTACTAACCGATGATGACGACCACTGAGGGAGCCAGCGGAGACCACATTCCATGGGAATATCAAACACCCACGGAATGTACCGTTCAGCCAGATCCATGCATACTTCCCAAAATGAATGACAAATTTCATTCAATTGGGTAGTGGGACCCTTAACAATGGTCTTAAACTGAAAGTGAGTTTTCTTACTTATCATAATTAACTGTAAGATTGAGAACATTGAAAGGTACATCTTGACAAGTTTGTCAGCGTACCCATCCCTCCTACGTATCATAGCTCTATGAAACGCAGGAATGCATCGTGGTAAACCACATCTGATTTAGACCATTCCGAAACCTTCTAAAAAAACAGAATCAAAAGATACCTAAGCACGAAAACAAAGACATCAACAAAAGGCAGATGGTCAATTACCTTATCCAGTTTCGGAAGAAAGAGAGAAAATCAAGCTTTCTTAAACAAGAAGAAAGAAAAGAAAAAGATCCACATTCGTCTTCACTTCCGCGTGAGCCCCCACCCCAAACTAGTTTGAGTTCGTGATTCAGATATTCGCGATCGTAGGATTCTCAAAAGTCATCTTCGAGAGGTAGCGGGTGCCTCTCGGTAGCTGGAATCGAGAGTTTCTCTATGACGAGAGACTCCATCGATCGATGAACAGGGAGCCGAACAACCGAAGCAAGGGTAGCCAGGGCGTCGGCTAACCTGTTTTCATCTCTGGGAACGTGCTCGAACTCAATTTCTTTGAACCACTTGATCAGGTGCTCAGCTAGTGCTTGATAAGGCATGAGTCTGGGTTCCTTTTGTCATGGAGAACCAAGGACGTCGGCTAATTACTAACTTCGAATCGCCGATGATCTTGATGCAGGTTGCATCAAGTTGTTGTGCTGCTGTGAGGCCTGTGATGAGAGCCTCGTATTCTGCAACGTTGTTGGTTGCTGGAAATGCGAGCTGATATGCCTTCGGGATGAGTACTCCTTCTGGTGAGAGAAGCACGATCCCTATATCGGTTTCTCGATCGTGGAGAGCGCCATCGAAGAACAGTGTCCATGTTTTTGCTTTCTCCTCTCCTTCAGTGGCGAAGAGGTTCATCTGGAAAATTCGTACGAACTGGCTCGTACGATGGCTCTGGGAGGTTGGACAAACAATCGGCCACTGCTTGCCCCTTGATCGCCTTCTGAGTGACGTAGGTGATGTCGAACTCAGAAAGTCATAGCTGCCATCGAGCTGTTCTCCCGGTGATAGCCGGTTTCTCGAATAGATACTTGAGAGGATCCATCCGAGCTAGCAGCTTGACAGGGTGATAGAGCATATAATGGCGAAGCTTCTGAGATGCCCAAATCACAGCAAGGCAATGCTTTTATATGTGTGAATAACGGGTTTCATAGTCAAGCAAAGTCTTACTGAGATAGTAGATAGCCTTCTCCTTCTTGCCTGTATCATCATGCTGAGCGAGGACTGCCCCTAGCGCCGTTTCAGTGGTCGAAACGTAGAGGAGTAGAGGCCTTCCTGGTACTGGTGGAGATAATACTGGGGCATTCATGAGATACATCTTAAGTTTCTTGAAAGATTCTTGGCACTTGTCGGTCCACTCGAACGTCGGCGTTCTTCTGAAGAAGCTGATTCATGGACTCACATCTCGTGCTGGCTTGAGATATGAATCGTCGAAGAGGTTGCAACTGACCGTCGAAGACTTCGTAACTCCTTAATGTTGCGAGGTGGAGGCATGTTGATGATGGCCCTGATCGTCGGCTGGATCTGCCTCGATTCCTCGCTTGCTGACGATGAATCCCAGAAGCGTCGCCTGATATGAGACTCAAAAGGCACACTTCTGAGGGTTTAGGCGAAGGTTGTATTGTAGTAGGCGCTCGCTCTGCGATCTTCTCGAGATGCTGGATATGCTGGCTTGCTGTCTTCGATTTGACGAGAATATCGTAAACATAATCTTCAAGGATGTCTCCCATGGAAGATGGCTGTTATGGCTCTCTGATAGGTTGCCCCGGCGTTTTTGAGACCTTTGGGCATAACTGTCTAGCAAAACGTCCCCCATTGAGTAATGAAGGAGGTCGTCGGTCTGATCTTCTTCAGCGAGCTTGATCTGGTTTCCGCCTGAAAACCCGTCCAACAACGACAACCTCTCGTGTCCGGCTGTGGAATCGACCAGAACATCAATGATGGGAAGAGGGAAGTCGTCCTTTGGAGTTGCCTTGTTGAGGTTGCGGAAGTCGATACATACACGAACACGTCAAGCCAAAAAACGTGAGCTGATGAATAAGTCCCGCGCGTCTCACGCGCTACGGCTACATTTGACATTGCCCCTATCGCGCGATAATAACCGGCTTTTTGGCCGTAGATTGCGGGATAGACTACTCTAGTTAGCTGGGGGGGGAGTTAGGAGGAGTTCTTTCTCCGAGATGAGTTCTGCAGTTCTGTCTCTCCGATGGGCAGGTGCAGCTAGGGATGGCCAGCTTCTCGGATCAACAACTGGCTCCTCTCCCGGTGGTCGAGTGGCTTTCCGCTCCTCTTCTACCATTGGTTTCGCTTTTTCCCCCTGCCCCTGCATGGCATTATCATGACTCACCTGCCTCAATATCGATTGAAAGCATGCGCTGGAGATGGGAGTGAATCGAAATCGGGGGGAGAAAAGCTTCTTCCCGACATCAGCATGATGAACTAGCTTCTCCCCGGATAAGGCCAGCTTTCTCTCTCGAATCAGTGCATCAGCTATAGATGCTGCCCCGGCTACAAGAACTTCTCCAGAGATCGAACGACGAATGGAACAACCTCACTCAATAACACATATCCCTGCCCTACCTCTAGTGCTTCCCCCACTTCCTCGGTGCCATGACAAGATGATTCTTTCATGGGTGGGCGTGTAATAAGAGATTGCAGAGGTCCCCTTTTAGGGGGGTACTCGAACACCGGGAGAGGGATTGAACCCCCAGCCGTGCCAACCAAAGGCTAGTTCCTCCATGCAGTCTGGACTGCCCCTCCCCGTCAGAGGAGTATTGTCCATTTCCCCCCGAAGATATGGATCGGTCAACCGCAGCAGGGGAAAGAGAAGCAGATGGGATATGGGCATATCGCAATCATTCCTCTATCATCTTTATATCCCTTCTGGTCCACCCGATATCCATTCCTTATGTCTCGGCTGGCCAGTACCAATATTTGCTTGATTTGCCATACTTCCCTCCCCCTAATCCTATGGGGCGAGTACCACTGGTTGTCTTATGCCTCCGGTGATGAAATCATCAATGCTCCTGGTTGGACAGGGGTAGCTGGTGACTGATCAATTGACAGAGGCATAGCCTTTCAATGAAGTGCTGCTTCCGATGCCTGCCTTAGCCCAGCTGGAGTCTTCCGTTCATCAATTGCCTATTAGGCAGAGGAGTGCCTATTAAGGGCAGGAGCAGTCGATCCACGGCATCGCCGGGGGGGGGGGGGGGGTTTTCTGACGTGAGGAGTGAAGAAAGAGATTGTTTCTTGCGCCACCCCTTCCTCCCCCTATTGATAGTAGGACTCTGGTTCCGTCATCCCTAAATTCTTCCCTGATAGCATTGTGGTTCCTGCGATTTATGGTAGTAGCGTGGAAAAATTGGGTGTTGCGGTCGCCCTCCTGAAACCAAATAGCTCGAGACTTCTGCCTCAAAGAAATTTCCTCCTGCCCAACCTAAGGGGGGTGTTATGGTACTCGTTTAGCATCACCCTTTCCTCCATGGCGAGATCCGGAGACCTCCCTCTCTCATTGAGATTGCTTGCACCTAAGCAATACGACCTTCCTGGGCGGCTTTCCTGTTTCGGATATCGCCGAAGATCTCTTTGTTCCAGACTCTAAGAGCCTGCTTCAACAGCTTTAGCTTCTTGGAAATCCTGAACAGGGGGGTACCGTCGGATTCTACAATTCCAGACCTCCCGGATCTTTGGTTCGACGATCTGGATGCTCCAACCAGCCTTTTCAAATCTGAAGGCCTCAAAGATTCGTTTGATTCCAGGACAAGAGGGTTGTGGTCCGAGGCAATGCATGGCAATCTCCGGACACAAGCATCTGGGAACATACCTCGCCAGTCAGCGTTGGCCAAGAATCTTTCGATTCTGGTCTGAACAAGGCCCAACCTGCGGTTACTCCAGGTTAAACCCCCTCCCACCATTCCTAGGTCGATAAGGCAGCATCGCTCAACCGCTTCTCTGAATTCTTTCCTACTGTATCCGTTGCTGTCCCTCCTCTTTTTTCTTCGGCAAAGAGAGTGGCATTGAAGGAAGTCGCCAGTCACGAGCCAGGAGAGATCGACGATCCTCCGCTGTTTCCGCCAAGGCAGACCAAAGGCTTTTTCTAGTCTGGTAGTTTGGACTCCCGTAAACTCCAGTCGACGATCCAGAGAGGGGCCCCTGGGTGTCAGCTACTGAAGCAGTGACCATCTGAGGATCAGAATAAAGAATGTCCAATTTCATTCTAGCTTCAACCCATAAAAGCCATAAGCCACCGGCCCTCCCATGCGCCGGGACACAAAAACACTTTTGGGTGGATTCGAACTTCTTCAGAATTTTGGCGTTTGCTTATTGGGATGTAAGGCTTTCCTGGATAACCATAAATTAAGGGTTATGGGCCCTGATCAATTCTTTCAGATTCAGATGAGGCTGAGGGTCATCTAGACCCCTCACATTCCATGAAAGAATCTTCATGACAGGGGAGACTGGGGCTTGGAGGGCGCAATGGCTTGGCCCTGCTCTCCTTCATTCTCGATTTGACGGTTTAGGTAGGAATTGGAAATGATAGTTAAGTAGTGCCCGATCCAACGAAGAGTAACCTAGAACAAATAGAAGTAACAAGTCAACACGGGGCGATTGTTCAACTCAATCGAACCCCTGCCTTCCGACTCAAGTAGAGTGCATTGATTCAAGGGGCTTCTTTGCCCATATGGCCAATTCCAGTGTCGGAAGTCAGGGATAAGTCCCCAATCCTAACAAGCGAGGAAAGCAAGTCGACGCTAGTCCCCCTTCCTGGTCAAAGGCAGTCTCGTTGAGTTGATCATAGAATTGTGGGCAAGTAGCTCGAGTAGTCGTCCATTCCAGTCCGTTCTCGTTCCTCTCCCGGTGGTCGAGTGACTTCGTTCCTAGGCCGGTTTTGAGTTTGAACAAGCGTCGACGTGAAGTCTACGGAACGTCGACTTCACAGCGAGAACTCGTCTCGTAAAGTAAATGCCAAATTCGAAGTTCCTATCCAAATCAAATGACTTCTAAGGAATGCGCTCGACTCCAATCAGGCAGAGGGGAACGAGAGAAGGGTATTGCCATCCCCTACCATAAATAGAGAAATGTCCGAGATAACAAGGCGGGATTGAACTCGTACGGCGCCCTCCCTTTTCCAGTGAGTCGACTCCATAGAGAGATGGATAGATAGCCATACCTTTGAAGTGCAGCCTCTCAATCCTGATCATTCCCTCGCCCGTTTGTTTCCCCGACTCTCGTTCCCGAGGGGATAGAGCTCGAAGAATGGGCTATTCATTAGAATATGGATGGTGGGACTATTTATGTATTTATTTTCAATTCATTCGGACTTCGACTTCGCCCATTCTTTCCTCTGACTCTCCTGAGAAAGAAGTGGTGAGGGCAGGGGTAGGTGGCAAAGAGGAGTAGGGTATAGGCGGACAATGCATCGGATTAGCTTTCATACTTCGATTCGACGTGAGATACGATCAATCCATCATTCCATAAGAGTCTCAATCCCCGCTTATAAACGGGAGTAAGAAGCCAGTGGGTGAGAGTGAGGGGCTGAGACAGACACCATTTCCCGAGGCAAGCGAACGGGAAAAGGTTCTCACCAATCCGGCCGGACTTCCTTGCTTCTCAGTGAAGCCCCGTTGATCGATTCCTCGAGACGGGAAGCTGTCGGCATAAAAGCATTGGGTTTCCTTCCAACCCATTGATTCATACCTCGGGACGGGATTCACCGACCATCCACCCGGATCAGAAAAGATGGAAGTGGGGATCCGATCATTTCAATATCTGCTGTTGAGGACTCGATTCCAGGCATGAAAGCCTCAAATCTTTCCTTCTCGCCGACAATCCCCGATCTAATTCTCAGTTGTGGCGGGGAGGCAGTCACCATCTGGGCATTCAATACCGACCAGCGGACGGATAGTTGTTAGTTGCATAAAAGCATTTTTCCTCCTTGGCCAACCGACATCAACACGGTTACCGGATTCTTCGGACTTCGAACTAGCCTTAGGTTGAATCCCTACTCGCCCATGTCGGGATTCAAGGACAGTTTCAAGCAGCAAGCAGCGACGCTACTAAGGACTAAGGGCCTTATCGTATTATATGAGGGGGCCGAGTCAAAGCTGAAAAGCCCCGATCTAGTGACGGCGCCGTCACTACTATAGATAAAGACTAGGACCCAGCTTCAAAACTACTGCGCGCGTTTTACTAATAGGCTTCAAAGCCAGCAAGCAACGGCCGTTGCGCGCTAGCGCGCTCATACGTTTTTCAGCTGGCTTCAAAGCTTAAAGCAAAGGACTGACGGCCCCCCAGGCCCTTTAGGGCCCAGGCCCCTGACTCCATAGCCCCTTCGGGGGGGCGCTGTAGTTTTGAAGCTGGGTACCTTCGATCTACTCGCCTTAAGTCGCCAAGGGACGACGGTTCCATTAGTGTTATCTTAAAGATAAGAGACCATCATGTCACTTCTCAAGATACCGATTCCAGGTCTCCTTTCTGGAAGAAAGTGATTGGATAAATCCGGTGTCGGTCATCAAATCTCGTATTATAATAAATGAGCGACCTCCATCAACATCCACGAGTCCGGGTCAATCATTACTGCATTCCTGGACTGAGTCCACCTTATAAATGATACTCATTAAATCAAGGCAGGAAAGTTTGCAAATGCAAAAAGGTAGGACTAGCAAGTACGCCACTGACTGTTCTGCGTAAGCAGAATTGACTCATACAAGTGCGTTACCGGAAATAACGTATATAAAAAAAAATGGAGTGAAAGTAGCCTACTCATATTCAAAGTTTTCGGGTCTATAGAATGACGGAACTTCCGTTTCTCAATTACAGGCCGCTCTGTCATTGTCTGATTTTTGGTTATCTGATAACACTCGATCTGATGTATCTACTTATCGTATTTTTGCCCCTGCTCGGTAG